ACAACCAAACCCATTTTTTTTTTAATTCATTAAAAAAGAGAGTGGTTTTATTCGAAGCGCTTCGTGATTTTCAACCAATTATGTGCTTCAATATAATTACCTGGAGTAAGCGCTATAGCTTGTTTCCAATACTCAGCAGCTTGATCGGACCAAGCTTCCGCAATTTCAGAATCACCCTGTAGAATGGCCTGTTCTCCCCGGTCGGAATAGGTGGTTCCTTCCCTTAGAACCGTACTTGAGAGTTTCCTATCTCATACGGCTCAAAAATCGATTCTTTTTGTGTCCTATCTTAATCTACCCTATGCTAACTGAATTAGATTTCTCATAAACCTATCCCATTTTTTCTTGGGTTAACCAGAAGAAGTTAATTACATAAGTTTCAAACCCTAATTTTGATCAATAATCAGAATCAGTTTGATCTTTTCTCCCACCTTCAGAAGAATGAAGCATAGGTATCCCCACAATATCGTTAGAATTTTCTGAAAGGTAACTATCTCGGTTTCATATATGGAATTCATATAGAATCTTTGAAAAAGACTTTTTTCCATAAGAAAAAAGAACTTACTATCTTTGGGATCTGATGCTACACCGCTGCTTAATACCTTAGTGGATTGACTCTATTACATAAGTTGATTCCTAACTTTTGTCCCATATCATGACATAAGTAAGCAGTTCTTAACTGTATCGACTCAATAGCTCGCTAATTGATCTTTACGGTGCTTTCTCTATCAATTTGATCCTTTATCCATAGAATATAGTATATAGGCTGCACTCATTTTTTTTTCTTCCTATTTTGGTTCTCGTGAAGTCTCTTTCCTTGCTACAGCTGATAAAAATCGTTGCTTTGGACGATGCATTATGTAGAAAGCCTATTTTTTCTAGTATTTACTAGCCAATTTGATCTTTGCTTTTTTTCCTTATTTCTATAGTGGAGATAGTCGCACGTAATGACAGATCACGGCCATATTATTAAAAGCTTGTGGTAAGAATGGGTTTCGTTCTAGTGCCCGGAAATAATATTCCAAAGCCTTTGTATGCTCTCCATTGCTTGTGTGTATAAGGCCTATGTTATAGAGTATATAACTTCGATCATAGGGATCAATTTCTGGTCGCGTAGCTTCATAATAATTCTGTAAAGCTTCCGCATAATTTCCTTCGGATTGAGCCAACATCCGTTACGGTCGTTCATTCTATTCAAAAAATCTCCGTTCCAGAACCGTACATGAGATTTTCATCTCATACGGCTCCTCCCTTCTGCGCATAGTACTAAGGGGAATAATCCATAGAATAAAAATTGAACTATTCTCATCTCATTATGAACTGAAAGGAACTAGTATTTTTACAAGAAATCTCTAGCCAGCCTTCCCGCAAGAGGTTTTTTCTTAACACCAATCATATTAGTGTTAGATATAAATGGTAACTCCAACAATTTCTTTGTTCTCAACGCCTTCTATTTCCAGGAATTAGTCACTTCAACGATCTTTGATGGTTATACGGGTATCCAAAGTACAAACGAGATGGATGTTTGTTGTCCCAACCATTCTTGTTAGTCCCGATACCGATAAGGAAAGGGGGAATTTATAACAAAGTTTTTGTGTTGTTGATTCCTAGGTGTAGTGCTTTTTCCCTTATGCCGTCTATTGGTACTGATGTAGTGTAGGATTGACCCGCAATACAGAACCCATAGGTGTAACCTTTCGCTCAATACTCAAATCAACAATTGAAACATCTGAGGCTGCATCAATCGAGGATACACGATAGAAGGAATTGTTCTATCTCCAAACTTCACCTTCACCGAGCGTAGGTTTATTTCAAGAATTTCGTTCTTTCTATACCGAACCGCGTCTCTTTCTCGTAAGACTGAGGTGAGGGCTAAAAAAAACAAGAAAAAAGAATCAAATCGCACCATCTCTGTAATAGGTAAATGCCTTTTTTTCTCCTGAAGTTGTCGGAATTATTCGTAATAAGATATTGGCTACAATTGAAGAGGTCTTATCAATAAAATTTCCATTTATATTAGATCTAGGCATAATTAGCAATCCATTCTAGAATTCTTTTCATTACCCCTGGGGAAAATGATCCCACAAACAAAGCAAAGGAATTATACAGTACGAAATAACATAAAAACAGACTAATTTTATTCTAATAAATAGATATTAAATAGATATGGGCTTTCCACTTAAATTGTCCCCTTTTGTTTGGGAAAGATATGAGATATTGGAATCAGATTGATTTCATTCCCATTTTTGTAGTATACCAATGAGCGGAACTATTACTATTTCATCTAAGTTAAATAACCAAGGACTTTTTTTACTACAGATTCTGATAACTCGAGAAGTTTTGATTTGGTTATGATCCAAAGAGAAAAAAGAATGGAATAATCATTCCATGAAAAAATAGAGTAGAGTAACCATACCTTCTGTTTGCATAACGTGTATACACCACGCCATACAATCGAAATATCAAAATCCATGGGACGATTCATAAATTTGGAATAGATCCGCGGGGTAGCTGATGAATGAGAGAAGTTTTTGTTGAGAAATATTAAATGGGAAAGGAATTCTTCCTATGGAACTAGTGATCGGTCGTACCTGTACTGCAGTAATATGAATAACTCGCTATTCACTCAGTTTCTGGTCAATAATAAGATTATGTAGGAGAGATGGCCGAGTGGTTCAAGGCGTAGCATTGGAACTGCTATGTAGGCTTTTGTTTACCGAGGGTTCGAATCCCTCTCTTTCCGTTTCTGTTAATTCACCAATGTTATCGACCACAATGTATCAAATCAAATAACAATTGAAACCATTATTCCAGCAATAAGACCCTTATTTGATAGAAATTCTCTATTCCTAATTATTGTGGTTATAAAATAGGAAAGAGCAAAAAAGAAAAAAATCCTACTGTTGATCCATTTGTGATAGGTGAAAAAATGCGGATGGATTAAGGCCCTTAGATCTATTTAGTTCGGCGAAAAGGGGACAAAATTCTATGAACCTTTCTTTCTTAATTTTGTTAGGTTCAAGTCTGACGAGAATAATATTCTACGACTAACAACTCATTTATTTGCAAACCGATCCATTTACTATCTATTATTTGATTTACTAATCCTTTATATTGGAATGAGTCAATAGTCAAATGTTTTGGCAATTCCTCATGGACGGATGAAGCAATATAATTTTGAATCAGGCCTTTTGATCTTTGGTTATCCTTCGCAGTAATAGTATCTCGGGGTTTGCAACGATAACTTGGTATATCCACTATACGACCATTAACTAAAATATGTCTATGGTTAACCAATTGCCTGGCTCCGGGGATGGTCGAAGCCATACCCAATCGAAAGAGGATGTTATCCAAACGCATTTCAAGTAGTTGTAGTAAAACCTGACCCGTTGACCCTTTGGCTTTTCCAGCGATATGTACATATCTAAGTAATTGTCGTTCTGTCAGACCATAATGAAAACGCAATTTCTGTTTTTCTTCTAAACGAATACGATATTGTGATTTTTTCCCAGAACGCAATTGGTTTTTAAGATCACTTCCGGATCTAGGTCTTTTACTAGTTAGTCCTGGTAAAGCTCCCAGACGGCGTATTTTTTTAAAACGAGGTCCTCGGTAACGAGACATAAAGACTCCTTTTTTTTATTTTATTGAAATTTCATTTTACACAATAAATCTAAATTTAAACTGAACTAAAGGATAAACAAAGCAAAATCGACTGATGAAGTACTACAAAAAAAAATGAATTGTATCAACATCTAGATTTTTTGTATTTGTATATATATATATATAGGAAGTTGAAGCTCCGTTTGATGATTTGTTCTGTAGAGATCTAATTGCTCTAATCCATTTTTAGTAATAATTGCAAGTTACCACGACATAATAGATCGCTGATCCAGCATTTTATTTGAAGAAAAGGAGAGATTATCAATCTCGGAAAAATAGATAGAGAAAAAGCCGGCTATCGGAGTCGAACCGATGACCATCGCATTACAAATGCGATGCTCTAACCTCTGAGCTAAGCGGGCTCACATAAGAGAAAAATTGCGTAACAAATAGAAATATTGTATAGGAATTCCGGAAAATGTCGGATCTTAGCTATTAATTTCATATGAACTAAACTAATTAATAGAGTTCTATAGCTAGAAGTTCGAAGTTCTAAGCTAAGTTCCTTTTAGAAATAATTAAAATAAAAAAAGAAAATAATAAAAAAATAATAAATATAAAATATAATAAAGTAATATTAATAAATTATTAAAAAATATTTCATCAATCATAACCATAATATATGATCATATCAAATTCAATTGGGAATTCTAATTAGAATAAATAGAATTTTTCTTAAAGCTTAACTAAAGCAGTTATAGATAGTAAATTATGTTAATTTCATTATAGCGGATCGGTCCTAAGAAAAGAATAAGATAAGGATAAAGATACAATCTAAATTAGATTGAGACATTATTCTGGTTTCATTTTGAAAAGGAGGAAATAGGACGAAAAAAAAAAAGAATGAATATCGAACGTTACAGTATTACAAATCGCACTGTAAAAATGAAAGGGAGAGATAAAATAGATATGGGATATATCTATTCATCTTGAATTGAAAATACATCAATGATAGAATTATTTCTGATTGAAATAAACAAGGTTTATCCAATAGAAATGAACTGATATAGGATGGTCAAAAAAAGAAAATAGCAGCCTTTTCGATATAGAAATCATTAGATAATGAATTCAACGGTTTCAAAAAAAGAAATAAATGAAAGAGATGGATGAAATTATAAATGTATCTTGGTCTCAAAGAAAAGGGAAAGGGGGATATGGCGAAATTGGTAGACGCTACGGACTTGATTGGATTGAGCCTTGGTATGGAAACCTGCTAAGTGGTAACTTCCAAATTCAGAGAAACCCTGGAATTAAAAATGGGCAATCCTGAGCCAAATCTTTCTTTTGGAAAAACAAGGGTATAAAACTAGAATAAAAAAGGATAGGTGCAGAGACTC